AAATGCATTATTTTAATAGTGTAAATAAGCGCATTTTGGGCCCTAAATAAACTACTAGAGGTTTTCCTGTTTCCGGGGGTTTTCAGGAGTCTTAGTGATCTCTCGAGTTTAGGGGGGTAGGGGGGTTTTACGCGCAGAAACCGGGGGTCATATCAGGTATCTCTCTATTGAAAAAGCACTATTTATGCTCTTGAGATTATGATATGCAATTCTTATGTAATATCTTTCCAACACACATACTTATTACATGCTTCATTCGTTATGGGCTCACGCTTGTTAGTCATTACCGTGTGCACTCTGAAATGTCAATTGAAAGGAAAAAAAAAAANGAGAACCCCTTGCCCGATGGAGAGAACGCTCGGCATGCTGGGTCATCTCGCTTTTGTACCCGAACATTAACTTATGCAAGCGTCGATGAAAGTGCGAGGAATAATATCAATCAATGGCCCTGAAGTAGGAACCAAATGCCAGGAATAGTGCACTGTGTGTGACCCCCACAAATACTTGTCCCTCACCTTCAATAACCGTTAGCAATATAGAAATCAACTGATGGTCGGTTCTTACTACATCGCTTACTGTGATATGACGAGATGTGGGGAAACGTATAACTTAACTTATGGATGAAATGTGTTCGGTCTTAAATTTCGGCCTGTACTTAATATTTAAAATGTTAGATATACCTCTAGTTGGTTTGTATAAACCTTAGTTTATATGGTGTTATATGAGGGGTTTAATCCTAGATGTGTTGATTAAACATGTATATGTCCTGGAATGCCATTGAAATGGTTCATATAAATGAATGGTGATATTACATATATGCACTACGTACATAACATGTTGTACGTACATAGGCGCAAAGAATAGTTTAGCTTAGAATCCTAGCTTTGGGAGTTAGGGGTGGGAGTTAGAATCTCCTTTCTTTGAGCAGTAGGGGGGACTTTAACCTCCGACATCCGGTTTACAAGACCGGCGCTCTTACGCTGAGCTACTAGTGCACGCTCATCCAAGAGCTTTATTTTCCGCCCAGCCCGCCAGGGGAGAGAGGATGAGGAAAAGGGAAAAATATAAGACGGATGCGACTTGGCCAATAATAATGTACGGGTGTTCTACAGGCATGCCTCCGATTCATGTCAAGATGGCGACATCTGCGATAAGAGTTCAAAATAGGAATTGTGTGATCGGGCGGAAGGTCAGGCCCCGCTGCTTAGAGGTGTGGAGAATGGGGACAACTATAAGTACAAGGATGGAAGCGAGGAGAGCTAAGACCCCGCCCAGTTTGTTGGGGATGGAGCGTAGAATTGCATAGGCAAACAGAAAGTATCACTCGGGCTTGATGTGGGGCGGGGTGACTAGTGGGTTCGCTGGGGTAAAATTGTCAGGGTCTCCCAAGAGATTTGGTGAGAATAAAGCTAGGGCTGTGAGGCCCAGGAGTAGAGCTGCAAAGCCTAGGAGATCTTTATATGAAAAGTAGGGGTGAAATGAGATTTTATCAGCATCTGAGTTCAGGCCAAGGGGGTTGTTTGAGCCTGTCTGGTGTAGGAAGATAAGATGAACGAAAGTGGCCCCTGCAACAACAAAGGGGAATAGGAAGTGGAAGGCAAAAAACCGGGTTAGCGTGGCGTTGTCAACTGAGAAGCCCCCTCAGATTCATTGAACGAGAGAACTGCCGATGTAAGGGACTGCGGAGAGAAGGTTGGTAATGACTGTTGCTCCTCAAAACGACATCTGACCCCAAGGCAAAACATAACCAACGAAAGCAGTTATTATTACAAGAAGGAAAAGGATAACTCCGACGTTTCATGTCTCTTTGTAAAGGTAGGAGCCGTAATATAATCCACGACCGATGTGTATGTAAAGGCAGATAAAAAAGAAGGAGGCTCCGTTAGCATGTAGATTGCGGATAAGTCATCCGTAGTTAACGTCTCGACAGATGTGTCCGACGGAAGAGAAGGCAGTTGCGATATCGGAGGTGTAATGTATGGCTAAGAAAAGTCCTGTTAGGATCTGAATAATTAAGCAGAGGCCAAGTAGGGACCCAAAGTTTCATCAGACTGAGATATTAGAGGGGGCTGGTAGGTCAACCAGAGCATCGTTTGCAATTTTTAGAAGGGGGTGAGTTTTTCGTAGGCTTGCCATTAAAGGTTCTTGTAGTTGAATAACAACGGTGGTTTTTCATGCCATTAGTCCTGGTTAAAGTCCTGGCAGGAATTATGACCTATATTATGTCTTTGTTCTTATTAGGGCTGGTGTTAGGGTTAGTCGCCGTAGCTTCCAATCCTTCCCCCTATTTTGCTGCTTTAGGGCTAGTAGTTGTAGCGGGAATGGGGTGTGGTGTACTAGTGGGACATGGAGGCCCCTTTTTGTCCCTGGTCCTCTTTCTAATTTATTTAGGGGGGATGCTAGTGGTATTTGCATATTCAGCAGCTTTGGCCGCTGAGCCTTTCCCGGAAGGATGGGGGAGTCGCCCAGTTGTAGCGTACATGGTTTTGTACGTATTTGGGGTGTGTTTGGCTTCTAGTGCGGTGTGAGGTGGGTGGTACGAGTCGTCATGGGTTCCGGCTGATGAGTTAGGGGAGCTTAGTATGTCTCGGGGGGACATTGGGGGAGTAGCTTTAATATACTCTTTAGGAGGGGGGATGCTAGTGATTAGTGCGTGGGTGTTGCTTTTAACGTTGTTTGTTGTTCTAGAATTAACTCGGGGGCTTAGTCGAGGGACGCTTCGGGCGGTCTAATAGGTGGCTATAAGAAGGGCAAGGGTGAGAGAGAGAAGGAAGAGGGCCAGGTAGGTTTTAATCAAGCCCTGTTGTGTATTACTTGTGGTAGTTACCAAAGGAATATTAGAGGAAGCGATAGCCTTAGGGCCAATTTTTTCAATTCAGGTTTGATCTAGCATTTGGCTAGCAACTGTTTGTCCTAGAACAAGGTTGAGTTTTGGGGTGGCCCGGTGAATAATAGAAGGGAAAAACCCGAGCATGTTGGAGAAGTGGTGAGGGGTCAAGTATGGTGTTTTCTGGAATTGTTTGTTCGTGAGTGACGCTAGTTCCAAGGCGAGAAGAAGGCCGATAATTGTCACTAGAAGGGCGGCTAGTTTAAGGAGCGGGGGCATGGTCATAATTGGGGTTTTTAGTGGGATAATGCTTGAGGTAATTAAAAGGCCAGCAACGATGCTTCCTCATGCGAGGCGCTTGATGGGGTTAATTACTGCTGGGTTATTTTCATTAATAGGGGAGAGTGAGTTAAATCGGGGGTGCCCCATAGATACGAAAAAGACCACTCGAAGGCTATAGATTGCTGTAAAGGAGGTGGCTAAAAGGGTGAGGACAAGGGCTCAGGCGTTTAGGTGCGATGTGTTTAGGGCTTCAATAATTGCGTCTTTTGAGAAGAAGCCCGCGAGGAACGGGGTGCCCGTAAGGGCAAGGCTCCCGATTGTAAGGCAAGAGGAGGTGAAGGGGGTAAGGTGGTGTATGCCCCCCATTTTACGAATGTCCTGCTCGTCATTTAGGCTGTGGATTACTGATCCGGAGCAGAGGAAAAGTATTGCTTTAAAAAAGGCGTGGGTGCAAATGTGTAAGAAAGCTAGTTGGGGTTGATTAAGTCCGATAGTCACTATCATCAGGCCCAGCTGGCTTGATGTTGAGAAGGCAACAATTTTCTTGATGTCATTCTGGGTTAAAGCGCATGTGGCGGTAAATAGTGTGGTTAGGGCTCCTAAGCAGAGACAGGTGGTTAAGGCGGTTTGGTTGCCCTCTAGAAGAGGGCTCATACGAACGAGTAAAAAAATTCCAGCAACGACTATGGTGCTGGAGTGTAGTAGGGCAGAGACCGGCGTAGGACCCTCCATGGCAGAGGGAAGCCAGGGGTGAAGACCAAACTGGGCGGATTTGCCGGTGGCGGCAACAATTAGCCCTAGAAGTGGGAAAGTAAGATCAAAGTCCTTAGAGGCTGCAAAGATCTGTTGTATTTCCCACGAGTTTAGGTTCATGGCCATCCATGCTATGGCGAAGATTAAACCGATGTCCCCCACACGGTTATAAACAACGGCCTGAAGAGCGGCGGTGTTAGCATCAGCGCGCCCGTATCACCACCCAATAAGGAGAAAGGACATGATGCCGACTCCTTCCCACCCGATAAACAATTGAAATATATTATTGGCTGTTACTAGGACAACCATGGCAATAAGAAAGACTAGAAGGTACTTGAAGAACCGGTTCATGTTGGGGTCTGCATGCATATATCAAGATGCAAACTCGAGGATCGATCATGTAACATACAGGGCGATAGGTGTAAAAATAATTGAGTAGTGGTCAAATTTAAGGCTAATGTTAACATCAAAGCAGGTTGTGTTTATTCAGCTTCATGAGGTAACAATCGTCTCCGCCCCTTCATTAAAGAACAAAAACAGTGGAAGGAGGCTAACAAAGAAGGCCAGCTTTACTGCCGTTTTAACATGGGAGACAGCCCAGCTAGGAGCTTGAGTGCGAGGGGAAAGGGTTGAAAGTACAGGGTAGGCCAATAGCGCAAAAATAATGATTAGGCTGGAGGTTATCATTAGTGAAGTGGGGTGCATAGCTACTACTTGGATTTGCACCAAGAGTTTTTGGTTCCTAAGACCAATGGATGAGCTGTTATCCTTTAGAAGCGGTATCGAGGGAGCCCTGGGGTCCAACCAAGGTCGCGGAGATTAGCAGTCTTCGTTGCTAGCGAGCCTCTCTCGGTGGATAAGGGGGCTCTAACCCCTGTCTTTAGAATCACAATCTAATATTTTTCTTAAACTATATCTACATGTGGTTCACCCTCAGATTAGCTCAGGCTTCAGAATAAGCAGAAGTAGTGGAATAAGATGAAGGGCCATAAGAAGGTGCTCTCGGGTGTGAGAAGGGTCTAGTGCAATAATATGTGTTGGAAGAGGGCCCCGCTGGGTTATAAGAAATATGTAGAGGGAATAGCTTGCGGTAATAAGGGTCCCTGCCCCCGTTAATACGAGAGTTCATCAGGACCAGTTAAATATGGAGGTAATAATCATAATTTCCCCCATAAGATTGGGCAAGGGAGGGAGTGCTAGATTGGCAAGACTTGCAATAAACCATCATGTGGTCATTAGCGGGAGTACCATTTGCAGGCCCCGTGCTAAAAGCATGGTTCGGCTGTGCGTTCGTTCATAGTTTGTGTTAGCAAGGCAGAAGAGTGCTGAGGATGCGAGACCATGGGCGATTATGAGAATTAAAGCTCCACTGAAGCCCCAGGGGGTTTGGATAAGAATACCACCAACGACCAAGCCTATGTGGCTGACGGAGGAATAGGCGATGAGGGACTTCAAGTCTGTTTGACGGAGACAAATTGAACCAGTTATGATTACCCCTCAAAGGGCGAAAACGATAAAGGGGTAGCTTAGTTCTTGAGTTAGAGGGTCTAATATAACTACTATTCGGAGTATCCCGTAACCCCCTAGTTTTAGCAGTACGGCAGCAAGGACTATTGAGCCGGCAACAGGGGCCTCAACATGTGCTTTAGGAAGCCAAAGGTGAACGCCGTACAATGGCATCTTTACCAAAAATGCAAGAAGGCACCCTGCTCATCATAGTTTATCCCCATAAGATGTAAGTTGAACCGGGTCTGAGTACTGCAGGGTCAGTAAGGACAGGGTGCCAGCGCTGTTTTGAAGAAGAAGAAGGGCGACTAATAATGGTAGGGACCCGGCCAAAGTATAAAAAAGAAAGTAGATGCCTGCGTTCAGCCGCTCGGTCTGATTACCCCAGCGGGTAATAATAATTAGCGTGGGGATAAGAGTAGCTTCAAATATGACATAAAATATAATAATTTCGGTGGCTCCGAAGGCTAGGATGAGAAAAATCTGAAGGGAGGTAAGCAGGGTGATGTAGGTTCGTTGTCGATTAAGGGGTTCAAGCGTTGTGTGGTTCTGGCTTGCTATAATTATAAGGGGGAGAAGCCAACAAGTTAGGACAAGAAGTGGCGTAGACAGGGGGTCAGTTGCTATATAGCTATTGAGGCTAGATCAGCCGGTCTCGGACATGTTAACCAGCCAAGACAGGCTGAGTAGTGCAATCACTAGGCTTTGTGTGAGAATTGTAGGTCATAGTCATTTGGGTTTAACTATTCAAGTGGTGGGGATTAGCATAAGAGTAGGAATTAAGATCTTTAGCATTGTAGGAGGTTCAGGCTTTGTAGGTGGTCTGTGCCGTGGGTTCGCGCGGTGGCTACTAGCAGGGCGAGGCCAGCACTTGCTTCACAGGCCGAAAATGCTAGTAGAAGCATGGGGGCTGCGGAAAAACTTGTGGCCCCCAGCTGTAAAGTTCACAGGGAAAGGGCAATAAATAAAGAAAGTATTATACCTTCTAAGCAGAGAAGGGCGGAAAGTAGATGGGTGCGATGAAAAGCCAGGCCAGTTAGTCCTAGTATAAAAGCCGATGAGAAGGCAAAGTGAACGGGGGTCATTAGGTAATTATGGACTTTAACCATAAGTGTTTGAGCCGAAATCAAAGGTTTTTCTTAAACTAATTGCCTATTCGGCTCATTCTAGGCCACCCTGAAGTCATTCGTAGATCAGCCCTAGAGTAAGGAGAACTAAAACTGTTGTAGCTCACAGGAATGTTAGCAAGGGTGATGCTAGTTGGTCGCCCCAGGGCAGGGGAAGCAAGAGGGCAATTTCTAAGTCAAACAGCAAGAACAGAATTGCGACTAGAAAAAATCGTAGTGAAAAAGGGAGGCGGGCTGACCCGAGGGGGTCAAACCCGCATTCATAAGGGGAGAGCTTCTCGTGGTCGGGGGTCATCTGAGGGAGTCAAAAGGATACGAGGGCCAAAATAACGGAGAGAGCTGCGGTAATAGTAATCACAGTTGTAACTAAGTTCATTATCTTTCCTTGGACTTTAACCAAGACCGGGTGATTGGAAGTCACTTATACTAACTTAGTACTAGAAAGATTAGGATCCTCATCAGTAGATGGAGATGTATAGGAATAGTCAGACGACGTCTACGAAATGTCAGTATCAGGCGGCCGCTTCAAATCCGAAGTGATGCTCTGATGTAAAATGATAACGAATTTGACGGAGCAGACAAACTGCCAGGAATGAGGAGCCAATGATGACATGTAGCCCGTGGAAGCCGGTAGCCACAAAGAAAGTGGACCCGTACACGCCGTCTGCAATTGTGAATGGGGCTTCATAGTACTCCATACCTTGGAGGAAAGTAAAATAAAACCCGAGGAGAATCGTTAGTGTGAGGGACTGAATGGCTTGCTTCCGCTCCCCCTCCATAATGCTATGATGGGCCCATGTGACGGTAACGCCGGAGGCAAGAAGAACAGCTGTATTAAGCAGGGGCACTTCAAATGGGTCAAGCGTGGTGATGCCTGTAGGTGGCCAGCATCCCCCCAGTTCAGGTGTGGGGGCAAGACTTGCGTGGTAGAAAGCCCAGAAGAACCCTAGAAAAAAGAAAACTTCTGAGGTGATGAAGAGAATTATTCCGTAGCGAAGCCCTTTTTGAACTGGTGGTGTGTGGTGGCCTTGAAAGGTGCCTTCTCGTACGATGTCTCGTCATCACTGATATATGGTGAGAAGAAGAAGGATTGTTCCAAGGGTTATTAAGGTTGTGGACTGGAAATGGAACCAGGTTGCGAGACCTGATGTCATTAATAGGGCAGCAATTGCGCCTGTTAAAGGTCAAGGGCTGGGGTCAACTATGTGGTAGGGGTGTGCTTGATGGGCCATTAAACGTTTTCTTGAAGATAAAGTGTTAGGAGAAGAACAAATACGTAGGCCTGAATCATGGCTACAGCAATCTCCAAGAGGGTTAAGAGAACAAGAACTGTTGATGTTAGAAGGGCTACGGTGGGCATTAGGGGTAGTAGAACGAAGGCAGCTGTGGCAATCAGTTGAATAAGAAGATGGCCGGCTGTTAAATTTGCTGTTAGCCGAACCCCCAGGGCAAGAGGGCGGATGAATAGGCTAATTGTCTCAATAATGATAAGTACGGGAATTAGGGGGCCAGGGGTGCCTTCTGGCAGAAGATGGCCTAATGCATGGGTTGGTTGATTTCGTATGCCGATGATTACTGTTGCAAGTCAAAGGGGGGTTGCAAGACCTAGGTTGAGGGAGAGCTGGGTGGTAGGTGTAAAAGTGTAAGGGAGAAGGCCAATCATATTTAGAGTAATCAAGAAAATTATTAAAGAGGTTAAAAGAGCGGCCCACTTGTGTCCTCCGAGGCTTAATGGGAGAAGAAGCTGTTGTGTAAAACGATTAATAAACCAGCCTTGAAGGGCGAGGAAGCGGTTATTTAACCATCGGGCTGTAGGTGTGGGGTATAAAATTCAAGGGAGGGTTAGGGCCAGGGCCATTAGAGGAATTCCTAGATATGTGGGGCTCATAAATTGGTCGAAGAAGCTTAGTGTCATGGTCAGGTTCAGGGTTCTGTTTTAGGCTTCTCGGTGCTCTGAAGCGTTGGTTCGTTTGGAAAAGTGTGAGCCAATACCTTCGGGGGAATAATGGTCAAAAAAACTAGTCATGAAAAGACTAGGATTGCAAATCAAGGCGCGGGGTTGAGTTGAGGCATATCGCTAGGGGTGGTTGGGAGGCACCAATCTTTAGCTTAAAAGGCTAACGCTAGACCCTATTTAGCTTCTTAGCGAGGCGTCTTCAAGTATTCGGGATGATCAGTTCTCAAAATGCTCTAGGGGAACTGCTTCAACTACAATAGGCATAAAGCTGTGATTTGCACCACAAATCTCAGAGCATTGACCATAGAAAACACCTGGTCGGGAGGCAATAAAAGCGGTTTGATTTAATCGGCCTGGGACTGCGTCTATTTTAACACCCAGGGCTGGGACGGCCCATGAGTGAAGGACGTCATCGGCGGAGACTAAAACCCGGATGGGGGACTCTACTGGAATAACTATTCGGTGGTCTGCTTCTAGGAGACGAAACTGGCCAGGGGTTAGATCTTGTGTAGGGATTATGTATGCGTCGAATCCTAGATCTTCGTAGTCGGTGTACTCATAGCTTCAATATCACTGATGGCCTACGGCTTTAATTGTAAGAAGGGGGTTGTTGATCTCATCTATAAGATAAAGAATGCGAAGAGAGGGGAGGGCAATGAGAATAAGAATAATTGCTGGGAGAACAGTTCAAATGATTTCAATTTCTTGGGAATCTAAGATATATTTGTTGGTTAGTTTGGTGGAAACTATAGCCACAATAATGTAAAGCACTAAAGTGCTAATTAAGAAGACAATTATTAAGGCGTGGTCGTGAAAATGAAGAAGTTCTTCTATTACAGGTGAAGCTGCATCTTGAAATCCTAGCTGTGAGGGATGGGCCATTGGGGGGGGGGGNCAAGACACGCGGGAATTTAACCCACAATTCTGCCTCGACAAGGCGGCGTAATGTACCTTTTTACTAGTGTCTTATAAAGAAAGTGACAGAGCGGTTATGTGGTTGGCTTGAAACCAACCCATGGGGGTTCGACTCCTCCCTTTCTCGTTAGTTTGACTGAACTTGAACAAATGCAGGCTCTTCAAAAGTGTGGTAAGGAGGAGGGCAGCCGTGTAGTCACTCTACATTAGTTGTTGTAAGTTCCACTGCCAGAACTTCTCGTTTAGCAGCAAATGCTTCTCAGATGATAAACAGGAACATAATTACTGCTACTAAAGAGATTAGGGAGCCAATTGAGGAGACGGTGTTTCACAGGGTGTAGGCATCTGGGTAGTCTGAATACCGACGGGGTATTCCAGCAAGCCCTAGGAAGTGCTGAGGGAAAAAGGTTAAATTAACACCCGCAAACATTACTCCGAAATGAATTTTTGTTCAAGTACTATGAAGGGTATATCCTGAAAACAGGGGGAATCAGTGTACGAAGCCGGCAACAATAGCAAAGACAGCCCCCATGGATAGAACGTAGTGGAAGTGGGCGACTACGTAATAAGTATCATGAAGAACAATATCGAGGGAGGAGTTGGCAAGAATAATTCCCGTGAGGCCCCCAACCGTAAAGAGGAAAATAAACCCGAGTGCTCAAAGGAGAGGAGTCTCCCACTTGATAGAGCCCCCGTGAAGGGTTGCAAGTCAGCTAAAGACCTTCACTCCCGTAGGAATTGCAATAATTATAGTGGCGGAGGTAAAATAGGCACGTGTGTCTACATCTATTCCGACTGTAAACATGTGGTGGGCCCATACGATAAACCCTAGAAGACCGATGGCCATCATTGCCCAGACCATTCCTATATAGCCAAAAGGCTCTTTTTTACCAGAATAGTAGGCAACAATATGTGAAATTATACCAAAGCCTGGAAGGATAAGAATATATACTTCAGGGTGTCCGAAAAATCAGAATAAGTGTTGGTAAAGAATTGGGTCACCCCCTCCTGCGGGATCAAAAAAGGTAGTGTTAAGATTACGATCTGTCAGAAGTATGGTGATTCCGGCTGCTAGCACGGGGAGGGAAAGGAGCAGAAGAACGGCGGTAATAAGTACGGATCAAACGAAGAGCGGTGTTTGATACTGAGAAATGGCAGGAGGTTTTATGTTAATAATGGTTGTGATAAAGTTAATTGCCCCAAGAATTGAAGAAATCCCCGCCAGATGAAGAGAAAAGATTGTTAAATCAACAGAGGCCCCGGCGTGCGCTAAATTACCAGAAAGGGGCGGGTATACCGTTCACCCTGTACCAGCTCCCGCCTCAACCCCAGAAGAGGCAAGGAGGAGAAGGAAAGAAGGAGGGAGAAGCCAAAAACTCATGTTATTTATACGGGGGAACGCTATGTCTGGGGCCCCAATCATTAAGGGGATGAGTCAGTTTCCGAAGCCCCCGATCATGATTGGTATTACTATAAAGAAAATTATTACGAATGCATGTGCTGTAACAATTACATTATAAATTTGGTCGTCGCCTAGTAGGGCGCCGGGCTGGCTTAACTCTGCTCGAATGAGGAGGCTTAGAGCTGTGCCTACTATTCCGGCYCATGCACCAAATACTAGATAAAGGGTGCCAATGTCTTTGTGATTAGTCGAGAAAAATCAGCGTGTGATGGCCACAGGTAGGATGGCTGAGCTTTTAAGCGGTGGATTGTAGTCCCATAGACAGAGGTTTGAGTCCTCTTCTTACCAAGCCCTAAGGTGTTTAACACATAAGATTGCAAATCTTGAGAGGCAGACTAACCCCTGCTAGGGCTTTCCCCCGCCTTCTAAATGCTTGACAAGGCGGGGGAAAGTAGGTTGATGCCCGCTGGTTTGAGCGCTTAGCTGTTAACTAAGAATTTGCAGGATCGAGGCCTGCCGACCTAGAAAGGCTTTAGCTTAATTAAAGTGTCTGTTTTGCATGCAGGAGATGTGGGGTAGTATCCCGCAAGTCTTATCAGGGGCTGAGAGATTCTCACTCTCGCTTAGGGCTTTGAAGGCCCTTGGTCTTGTGCTAGCCTAAGCCTCTTAAATGGTGAGCAGTGCCACGGCAGCGGGGGTCAGGGGAAGGAGAAGGAGAGCTGCTGTGGTTGAGGTAGCAACAGGTAGAGTAAGTTGTGAGGATGAAAAGCGCCAGGGGGCCACCCCGGTAATATTATTGGGGGACATAGTAAGAGCCATTGCATACGAGAGACGTAGGTAGAAGTACAGGCTAAGAAGGGCGGCTAATGCAGCTAGTGTTGCAGTAGCAGCGAGGTCCTGTTTGGCAAGTTCTTGTAAAATAAGTCACTTTGGTATAAACCCTGTAAGAGGGGGAAGACCCCCTAAAGAGAGTAAAATAAGCGGGGCGAGGGCTGTTAGAGCGGGGGCTTTCGCTCAAGAGGTAGCAAGAGTATTCATAGTGGTGGAAGCATTTAGTTTGAACACAAGGAAAGTTGAAAAGGTCATAATGAAGTATGTAAGTAAGGCGAGAAGTGTTAAAGATGGAGAAAACTGTATAACAAGGACTATCCAGCCGAGATGGGCGATGGAAGAGTAGGCAAGAATTTTCCGCAACTGGGTCTGATTTAGTCCTCCCCAGCCGCCAATAAGAGTAGAGGCAAGTCCAAGGATAATAAGAAGGGTAGAGTTGCTGGGTTGAATTTGCATGAGTAAAGCGAAAGGGGCTAATTTTTGTCAAGTAGACAAGATTAGTCCTGTTGTAAGATCTAGTCCTTGAAGGACTTCAGGTAGTCAGGCATGAACGGGGGCAAGGCCCACTTTTAGTGCGAGGGCCAGGGTAACAAGGGTAATGGGAAGGGGGTGGGATATTTGTTGAATATCTCATTGTCCTGTTATTCATGCGTTGGTGGTGCTTGCAAAGAGGAGTATAGCAGCCCCGGTGGCTTGTGTAAGAAAGTACTTTGTGGTGGCTTCAACGGCTCGTGGATGGTGGTGTTGCGCTATTAGTGGAATGATGGCAAGAGTGTTTATCTCAAGGCCCATTCATGCGAGGAGCCAGTGGGAGCTGGCAAAGGTAATTGTAGTTCCCAGGCCCAGACCAAAGAGTAGGGTGGCTAAGATGTAGGGGTTCATTAGTAAAGGAAGGAGTTTAACCAACATGTTTGGGGTATGGGCCCAAAAGCTTAATTAGCTGACTTTACTAGGAAGTAGTGTAGTGGAAGCACTAAGAGTTTTGATCTCTTCAGATAGGGTTCGAGCCCCTTCTTTCTAAGGAGCTGGGGGGACTCTAACCCCCATTGTTCACTCTATCAAAGTGGCCCTTTGCTTCAGGCACAGCTCCATGTCTACACTTGCGGGGGCAGTCCGGCAAAGGCAATGGGAAGGGCGAGATGTCAGATGACCAGGGCTAATGTAAGAGGAAGGAAATTCTTCCAGATTAAGTGCATCAGTTGATCGTATCGAAACCGCGGGTAGGAAGCCCGCACCCAGAGGAAGACGACGGACAGAAGAGCTGCCTTGGTTATTAGGTTGATGGCCGTTAACTCCGGAAGGGAAGGGATGTGGGAGGCGCCTAAAAAGAGGGTGGCGGACAGCGTGTTTATAAGTAAGATGTTAGCATATTCTGCGAGAAAGAAAAGGGCGAAGGGGCCTCCTGCATACTCCACATTAAAGCCTGAAACAAGCTCAGACTCACCTTCAGTGAGGTCAAAGGGGGCTCGATTGGTCTCAGCTAAAGTAGAGATATATCATATAGCTGCGAGAGGCCAGGCCGGTAGAATGAGTCACACACTTTCCTGGGCAACGTTAAAGGTTTGTAATGTAAAACCGCCCGTAAAGATGATAATGTTTAGAAGAATAAGGCCGAGACTTACTTCATAAGAAATAGTTTGGGCAACTGCTCGAAGGGCTCCAATAAGGGCGTACTTAGAATTAGAGGCTCAGCCTGAACCTAAAATGGAATACACCGCCAGGCTGGATAAAGCAAGGATAAACAAGATTCCAAGGTTCAGGTCGATTACGGGGTAGGGGAGGGGCATGGGGGCTCATAGGGTTAGAGCGAGGGTGAGGGCTAATATGGGTGCAAGTAAAAACAAGACTGGGGAGGCGGTGGAAGGCCGAACGGGCTCTTTAATGAAGAGCTTAAGGCCGTCTGCGATGGGCTGTAAGAGTCCATAAGGCCCTACAATATTTGGACCCTTCCGTAGCTGCATGTAACCAAGTACCTTCCGCTCCAGGAGGGTAAGGAAAGCAACGGCTAGAAGAACAGGTACGATAAATGTTAGAGGGTTAATAATGTGAGTAATGACTAGGGATATCATAGTTGAGGAGGGGATTTGAACCCCTGTAGAAAGGGCTTAGGTCTTTTGCAATTACCGGGCTCTGCCACGTCAACATGCCTTTATCTTAGGCAGGAGGGCATGCCCTTTTGCCTATTTTAGTTGTTTTCACTAGGTAAGGGGGAGGCGTGCCTGGAGCATAGGCCTCTTCTTCTCGGTCCTTTCGTACTAGAAAAAAGCATAGCATAGATAGAAACTGACCTGGATTACTCCGGTCTGAACTCAGATCACGTAGGACTTTAATCGTTGAACAAACGAACCCTTAATAGCGGCTGCACCATTAGGATGTCCTGATCCAACATCGAGGTCGTAAACCCCCTTGTCGATATGGGCTCTAAAAGAGGATTGCGCTGTTATCCCTAGGGTAACTCGGTCCGTTGATCGGCATTGCCGGATCTTGCTGGTCAGAATTTCTGTTAACTAGAGCTGTAGCTCTTAGTTGTAGGAGGGGTGCTCCCATTCCACGTGGGGGTTTTCTAATTCCCCGCGGTCGCCCCAACCAAAGACATTAGGGCAGATTCCATCTGGTTTGTTCCTTTATTCAGGACTATTAACATGATCTGCCTTGGTGTCTAAAGCTCCATAGGGTCTTCTCGTCTTATGTGTATATTCCCGCTTCTGCACGGGAAGATCAATTTCATTGACTGGAGAGAGGAGACAGTTAAGCCCTCGTTATGCCATTCATACAGGTCTTCATTTAAAAGACAAGTGATTGCGCTACCTTCGCACGGTCAAAATACCGCGGCCGTTAAACTAATAGTCACAGGGCAGGCGGGACCTCTTATTTATTAAGTTTGCAAGAGGCGATGTTTTTGGTAAACAGGCGAGGCTTTGATGTGTTTGCCGAGTTCCTTCTCTCTCTTTTAGCCTTTCCCTGTGGGCACACCTGTGTGGGGCTAACGGTTAATTCCTGAACGCTTTTCTTGTTGTTTAATCTATTATTCAGTGCCCTCTTTGATTGGGGCCGTTAATGGTCGGCGGGGTGTCCGTTCCGATGTACACGTGTGCAGGGAGAGAGCCAGAGGCTCTCTTATTACTCATATTAGCATAATCACTCCCATGTGGGCATGGGAAGGTTCAGTATGTTTAGGGGGATAAGATTTTGTGATCAGAATAAGAAGGGTTGAGGGTATATCTGAGCTTTAACGCTTTCTAAGGGGATGGCTGCTTTTAGGCCCACCCAAATATTTACCTTTGGTTTATTATGATCTTTACCCTCCTGATAAAGTTGTGTCTTGGTTCAAAGGGGCTGTACCCCCTTTGACTAACTCTCTCGGTTTCTTAAGCATATCAATAGGGGTTAAACTAAAGTGAAAAGAGAAGCCAGGAGGCTGAACTTCTATTCATTTCTTGAACAACCAGCTATAACTAGGTTCGGTAGGTCTGTCACCTCTACTCAAAGCTCCCCCCACTCTTTTGCCACAGAGACGGGTGTGCCCTATTAATAGGCTGTCTTGGAGTAGCTCACCCAGTTTCGGGATACCAAACTAAAGCACGCTCTGCTTGGGTTACACTTGCTAAATCATGATGCAAAAGGTACGAGTTTTGATCTCTGCTTTTTTAGGCTTCATTGGGTTTTTTCACTTCTCTTTCAGCATTCCCTTGCGGTACTTTCTCTATTGCGCCGTTGTCCCGTTTCTATCGCCTATACTAAGGGGGAAAAATGGTTTGTTTAATGTAAATACTGGGGTACTCAGGGGTTATTAACAAGGGGGTGTTGAAGTTGTTTGAGCGGGCTAGCTATAAAGCTTCAGGGCGACCCGACTTGCACGGATGACTTCTTAGTGTAAGGGAGATGCTTTTCTATCTTAGCTACGCTCTGATTTTTCCAAGTGCACCTTCCGGTACACTTACCATGTTACGACTTGCCTCCCCTTTGCGATTATTGTGGTTTAATTAATTAAGTTGGTAGGCTTGGGGAGAGTGACGGGCGGTGTGTGCGCGCTTCAGGGCCAATTTCAGCGGAACACTCTATTTCCTGCTTACTGCTAAATCCTCCTTCAGATGTACGTTTCAGTGCATCGTCCGTATTCGCTATGCTAGCGAATGTAGCCCATTTCTTCCCTTCCCATACGCTACACCTCGACCTGACGTTTTGGGTTCTACCAGTTTTGCTTACTATTTGACCTTCACAGGGTAAGCTGACGACGGCGGTATATAGGCGGGAAAAACAAGGAAAGGTGAGGTTGAACGGGGGTTATCGGTTCTAGAACAGGCTCCTCTAGGTGGATCTAAAGCACCGCCAAGTCCTTTGGGTTTTAAGCTAATGCTCGTAGTTCCCAGGCGGATAGTGGGTGTATAATACTATCAATGTTTAGGGCTAGGCATAGTGGGGTATCTAATCCCAGTTTGTGCCGTAGCTTTCGTGGGTTCAGATTAAATAAAGCTACCTTCGTGGTTGAACTTCTTATCTTCGGATGCGTATAACAGCCTGGAGGATGTTCGGCTTTAGTACAATTTTAACTTAACCACTCTTTACGCCGATGTCTGTCAACTTGGGCCTCTCGTATAACCGCGGTGGCTGGCACGAGTTTTACCGGCCCTCTTAGCTTTGACTAAGTCAAGTTTTCACTTAGGGCTTAATGTTTATCACTGCTGAGTTCCCTTGAGGGTGTGGCTAAGCAAGGCGTCGTGGGCTAAACTAGGGTTGTGCCTGATACCAGCTCCTTGTTCCCGGACGGGGAACTATTAGGGCATTCTCACAGGAGTGCGGATACTTGCATGTGTAAGTTTAGCTAAAGGTGATAGTAAAGTCAGGACCAAGCCTTTGTGCTTGCGGAGCTTTCTAGGGCCCATCTTAACATCTTCAGTGTTATGCTTTGGTTAAGCTACGCTAGC